GTTCGAGAAATAAGAGGATCAAACCATTTCTTCTGACTCTTTTTCAAATTCGATAAATGTTGGTTGATCGTATATTTCATTTTCATTATAGTTATATGATTCAGAGTATCATTTCCTATTTGATCCCTTTGAATTCCATATTCGAAGTTGCGATCGGATCTATTCATTAAAAAGAATCGATTCGATACATTTCTTATGTACCCATAGGTGCTATATTGGATTTGAATCAGATTTCGGATCAATCTATATTGATTGACTGCCTCCATGATGTTGTTGCTAGCAAATACCGCTGTTTTTCGTTTTGGATCTTCCAAATCATTCCCGCAGTGGATCCGGACCGAAGAAAAAGCAAATCCCCTATGATACACCAGATCCGGCTCGGTTATTGATAGAGTGAATAGATCTGCCATTTCTTGAAATCTCTCTTCTGATTCAAAATCGTGGTGTAACGTGTATCCCCCTTTGTTCCGGTCATGGAATAGATGAAATAAATCCAAAAATGGATTTTTGTTCAAGAATGAAATCTTATTGGAACTGTCCATATCTGGTTCATCCTTCGGAACCATATCACATCCCGGATCTGATGAAATAGGATGAATTGAGACGGTATTTTGTAAATACGTAATTATCTTGAATATATCAACCATTTCTTTATTTTCCGATCGCCTGAAAGGGACAAAAGAAACATCTTGTTTTTTCTTCCAAAATTTCTGATCTCTAGTGGACCTCTCGGTAGGATTCGAACCCAGATGAAGTTCTGACCATCTGTCAGAGAAAAAAGAACGAATTGATCTTGTAGGATTCCCAAGAAATTCTTCGATTTCTTTCGGAAGCAGATGATTATTCATCTGCTTCTCACGTTTCGTGAATAGCCGGGACATTGAGGAAGATCCAAAAAGGCATTTCGGGAATCGATCTGATTCTATCTCTGTTCGTTCCGTTTGAAGAAAGGAAGGATCCCAAAGAATCGATCTTTCTTTTAGTTGCTGAATCTCTGTTTGATCGATCAATGTGTGATATTCTGAATCCTCATTTCTAATGGAATCGAAAAGATCTCTGAATTGATCAGAAGATCCTTTCGATTGGCTAGAATCCGTTACTTGAACGAAAATAGATCTTGTGGAATCATATTGAATATTTGACAATACATTCCGTACCCTGCTAAAAAACCGATCCTTGTTTACCAACCACACATTGTCTAACCAAATCCAATTCTCTCTCGATACGTTCCTCAAAAAATCCGATTCGTGCTGATTCTTCCCCCAACTAACGAAGAGATCTTGTCGGAATTGCCACATATGAAATTGAGCACAATTTTGCAAAGAAATACCCCACTTGTTTCTCGAGAAGAGATGGGAAACATGCTCAATATCATTTGATTGAATAGTTGCCTCAGCTCCTTGTTGTTTGAAGAAACCCTCCCCTTCAATTGGTCGTTTTTCACAAAAAGCAGACATGAGATAACAAATCAAGTCTTTCCCTAAGATTTCGAATAGCTGTCCCGAATTCAAGTTGATTATGTTTCGCTTCTTCCTCGGAGAAAGACGATCAAACAATTCCCAATCATGGTCCTTGCGGATCGGATCATCCGTATAGGATAAAAAAAGAAACCCCAGATATTTGCTATCTTTCTCTTTGAATGAGATCTCAATTCCAGCTACGGTTTCATTAGCTATCTTACAACTAGAATCCCTCTTTTTTCCGATCCGGTTCCTCCACCACCGCGAACCCCGGTTCGATTCAGGCATGATACACTTTTTATTTATTGGGAGAACCCAAGTACTCTCTTGCGGATCCATGAAACAACTCTCAGAAATCTTTTTCCCTTTTGGAAGATACAGGAGCGAAACAATCAACCTATTGATATTGGAAGACCAAAAAGATTCTTCCAATGTCTCATTTCTGGGTCCAATGGAATTCATAGGTATAGGAAGAAGCCCCATCAAATAGAGATTTTTTCTTTCGACCATCTTTTGATTGTTAATACGAGATATAAGGACCGCTACTACAAGCAGTACTACACCTTTGATCATGAAATATCGATTGCTTGTTGAACCCTGTGAATCACGTGAAAGTAGGATACTCCAAATTCGGGGGTCAAAGAGTTTCATAAAACGTTCTTGGTGGAAAAAAATGTGAGTGAAAGATCCCACTGAATCGAATTTGATCCATGAATCTAAGAAATAGTGAGAATTTTTGATCTCTCTCAATATCTCTCTCAATTCGAAGATCCAGGATTTGAATTGATGTCGTTTCATTGATTCCTCCTAAAGATTTTCATTGATTCCTCCTAAAGATTTCATTTCAATTGGAATTTGGTTATTCACGATGTACGATGAGCCCTGTTAAGCATCCATGGCTGAATGGTTAAAGCGCCCAACTCATAATTGGCAAATTCGTAGGTTCAATTCCTGCTGGATGCACACCAATGGGAACGTTCAATAAGTCTATTGGAATTGGCTCTGTATCAATGGAATCTCATCATCCATACATAACGAAT